AATAAAGTGGCTGAGCTGGAAGCGGTAGATTGTAAATCTATAAACGAGTTTAAACTCCTTTATTAGACTCTATAGTATAAAAATAACATTAAATTGCAAGTTTAAAGATGTGTAATCACTAGGGTTTAAGGTTAGGATTTAAAAGATTAGAACTTTTTTTGAAAGCTTTGAAGGCTTTTAGTTTCAATAACTTAAAATCCTAAATTAAAATGAAGTAGATTGGAAGAAGAATACCGATAAAATTAAATGATGTTTTAATAAGTAGAAGGGGAGAAATTGAGGAAGGGGAACGGTATTTTATATTAAAGTTTATAATTGGATTAAGGAGTAAGATAAATGGTGTTACAATCCGGAGATAAAAATATAACGTAATTAGAGCTGATAAAAGAAGAAAAAAAAGGGGGATAAATAGGTTTAGGTTAACTATAATTTGAATAAGGATTCATTTTGGGATAAATCCGGTAAAAGGAGGAAGTCCCCTGAGAGATAAAAGGTTAAGGGAGATTAAAGTAGCGTGGAAAATACTATTCTGATCAGATTGTATTAAGTTTGATAAAGTAAAGGTTTGAAGTTTATGAAACGTTGTTGTAATGGATAAGAGGATTGCGGAGTAAATTGAAAAATATAAAAATCAAAAAATATCACCAGCTGAGATTGCGATTAATATCCACGATAAATGGTTAATAGAGGAGAATGCGATGATTTTACGCAAGTAAAGTAAGTTTAAGCCACCTAATGCGCCGACGATGGCTGATAAAATGGCTGAAAAGATAGTTATTTTAATTAATATATCATTGATTATTAAATAAGAGAGTAAAACCATAGGAGCGAGTTTTTGAATGGTTGAAAGTAAAAAAGCTTGTGGCCATGCTAACCCTTCTATAACTTGGGGGAACCAAAAATGAAAAGGAGCTCTAGCTAGTTTTAATAAAATAGCTAAAAAGATAAATGTGGTTCTGATAAATAAAAAGGAAGCTGAAAGAAAGCCAGATGAAATTAGCAAAGCTGATCCTAAAGCTTGAATAAGAAAATACTTTAAAGCTGCTTCTGAAAAATAGGAGTTTATTTTTAGTGTAATTAAAGGGATAAATGATATTATATTTAATTCCAAACCAATCCAAGCTCCAAATCAAGATGGGGAGGAAATAGAAATGAGGGATCCTATGAGAAGGGTAAAGAAAAAGATAATATAAGAAATAGGAAATGTCATTAAAAAGAGAAAGATTTATACTTTCATTTACGGGGTATGAGCCCATTAGCTTGAATGTTAGCTTATCTTTTATTAAAGAGTTATTCGTTGATGTAAAGAGCATAAAAAGTTTTGATCTTTTAAGGAATGGTGCGATTCCATTACGTATAATATAGGTAAATAAGTTACATAATTAGCTCTATCAAAGCTACCCTTTTAAATCAGGCACTATATTAAAGATATAAAAAAGCAAGATAAAAATTATAAATTTAAAGAGACAAGAAGTGTGGTTTTAAGAAGAATAAAGAAGGGGATTATGAGGAAATAGTGTGTAATATATGGTATATATACATATAATATATGCAGTTAACCTTTTATATAAATTAGATTGGCCGTTTATCTTTTGAATGAAGTTCTATATCAAAATATTTGTATATAATATCACGCTTCCCTCTCTATCAAGAGTAATTTCAACGGGTTGGATATCCGTTTCCTGAGAAAAACTAGGATATCCAATGAGATGAAATTACTCTTGGTTTTAGTGATTTTTTTTACATTCATTTAATTCCAGATATATTTGATCTGGAGATATTGTATATTGTTAAGTGATTTCTGTTCAGTTTTTTTTTAAGGGTATATTTACTTAAATATTATCTATTTATTCTTTGGTGTATATTGTTCATTTCCGATATATAGTAAGAGTTCCTATATACTTTATTGTTAATATATATATTGTATATTTAAGTGGAATATATATAGTTACTGGTTATGTAATGTGTTTCGTTGATATTTCTTAATTTTATAAAAGGATAGATAAAAGTTAAGTTTGTAAAAAAAAAAACAAAGTATTTTTGTTGAAGTGTTTGATTTTGGCTTAATTTTTTACGTTATTATTAAAATTGTATGAAAGTTATGGCGTGTTTAGAAAATTTAGTTTTATATTAAGTTAAAATAATAAGTAAGTAAATCATAAATTATATGGTCTCAGCATAAATTATTAAAATAATATACAAAAGTATGAGTTAGTAATAATATAAAAATCTGATGAATATTTGTGCCAGCATTCGCGGTTATACTTTAAGGTTGAGTAAAAGTTATTAGGGATTAGTTAAATGGTTGGATTAAAGAGAGATTATTAGCAGTAAAGGGTAAAATCAAGTTGCTGTTTATGTATTGTATAGGAGGATAGATCTTAATTGAAGCTAGTAAAATTTAGTTATAAACTAGGATTAGATACCCTATTATTCTAAAAAGAAACCTAATGAAATTAAATTAGTAAAAGATATTTACTTTAAAATTAAAAAATTTGGCGGTGATTTAATCTTTTCAGAGGAATTTGTTTCTTAATCGATAAACCACGGAGAATCTTACTTGCTTTTGTTTTCAGTTTGTATACCATCATTATCAGGTAATTCTTAAAGGATGAAAATTACTAAATATAAATGGCTAAGGAAATTAGATCATGGTGCAGCTAATAGGCAAGTTGAAATGAATTACAATAAATTGTTTTATAACGGATTAATAATGGAAAGTTATTATGAAGGAGGATTTGATTGTATTGAAAGTTTAATAAGCTTACAGGATATAAGCTCTAAATCATGTACATATCGCCCGTCGCTTTCATCTATAAGTGAAATAAGTCGTAACATAGTAGGTGTATTGGAAAGTGCACCTAGAATTACCAAAGTATAGCTAAATTAGTGTAGTATTTCAGTTACGTTGAAAAGGATTATCGTGCAAATCGATTTACTTTGAAGTTTAGGGCTTGTTTGATTGAGAAAAAGAAATTAACAATATAAGTAAGAAAAATAATTTGGGAATTGATTTTGAAGTAATATTTAGTGAAAAGGGGTTTAAACTATAGCTTAGAAGTACTGTGAAGGAAAGTAATATTTATAAAATTAAAGATAGTAGAGTTAAAATTTTGTATTTTGTGTATCAAAGAAGATCAATATAAGCTAGGAAGTATTAGGTATCTCGAAATAAATACAGCTAATTTTATAAAAAAGTTTTTGTAGAAAATAAATTTTTAATGTAAAATTAAAGATGAAATGTCAATCGAGTTTTATTATATCTGGTTTTTTAAAAGTAAATTTAATTTAATTTTTATAGAGGACAAAATATAAAATTTAAATGTAGGAGGGATTAGCTTCTTATAAATAAGGGTAGTGAAAAGTTATAAATAAGTAATATTGTTAGACTAGGCTTAAAAGTAGCTATGTTAGTAAAGTGTTTTAACTAAAATTATATAAGTGTGAATATTTATTATAACTTTTAATGAATATTAAAAAATTAATTTAAATAGTGTAGGTTGAGATAAAATGATTTTATTAGTAGAAGTTGTTATGAAGTTTGGAGCATTAAAATAATTATTTAGTTTTAAAGTGGTTAGTGATAGTATAAAGGAATTCGGCAAATAATTTCTTTGCCTGTTTATCAAAAACATGTCTGTTTGTAGGTATAAAGAGTTTAGCCTGCCCACTGATAAAAATTTAAGGGCCGCGGTATTCTGACCGTGCAAAGGTAGCATAATCGTTAGTTTTTTAATTGGAATCTTGTATGAATGGTTGGACAAAGGAAAATCTGTCTCTATAACTATAAAGTGAATTTAACTTTTAAGTGAAAAGGCTTAAATGAATTAAGGGGACGATAAGACCCTATAAAGCTTAATATGAAAATGCTATTTGGTTAAATTTTTGTACTATAAAGATTTAGTAGCTTATAAGTATTATATTGGGGCGATAAAGGTAAAATGATTGTTAACTGCTTATTATTTAAACAAGAATAAATGATTAAAAGTTATAAAGGATCCTAGTTATAGATTAGAAGATTAAGTTACTTTAGGGATAACAGCGTTATTTTTTTTGAGAGTTCTTATCGAAAAAAGAGTTTGCGACCTCGATGTTGAATTAAAATATCTGTACAATTGCAGAAGTTGTATAAGAAGGTCTGTTCGACCTTTAAATTTTTACATGATTTGAGTTCAGACCGGCGTGAGCCAGGTCGGTTTCTATCTTTTAATAATAAAATGGCTGTTTTAGTACGAAAGGATTAAATAGCTAAAATTGTTTTTAAGTTGGTTTACTATTTTGGCAGATAATATGCACTGGATTTAGGATCCTGTTAAATAGAGTAGATTCTATAAATAGTTAAATGATTAGAAATCTAATTGTTTTGTGACTTTAATAATTGTAGAAATTGTTAATTTTTTGATTTTAATTGTATGTGTGTTGGTTGGAGTAGCTTTTGTAACGTTATTGGAGCGTAAAATTTTAGGTTATATCCAAATTCGTAAAGGTCCAAATAAAGTAGGATATATTGGTATTTTACAGCCATTTTCTGATGCAGTAAAGCTTTTCACGAAAGAACAGGTAATTCCGACTATATCAAATTTTTTGGTTTATTATTTATGTCCTGTGTTTAGTTTATTTATTTCTCTTTTAGTTTGAGTTGTTGTACCTTATGAAACTGGTTTAATAAGTTTTGATTTAAGGATTTTGTTTTTTTTATGTTGTTTAAGTATAGGAGTTTACTCGACTATAGTAGCTGGTTGGTCTTCAAATTGTAAATATTCACTTTTGGGTAGGTTGCGTGCGGTTGCTCAGACTATTTCGTATGAAGTAAGTTTAGCTTTAATTTTGTTGTCTTTTGTTATATTGATTGGTGGGTTTAATTTAGAGTTGTTTAATAAGTATCAAAATTATTTTTGGTTTATTATTATTGCGTTTCCTCTGGGTATAGTATGATTTAGGTCTTGTTTGGCTGAAACTAATCGTACTCCTTTTGATTTTGCTGAAGGTGAGTCTGAGTTGGTTTCTGGGTTTAATACTGAGTATAGAGCTGGGGGGTTTGCTTTAATTTTTATAGCTGAATATGCTAGTATTTTGTTTATAAGGGCCTTATTTGTAATTTTTTTTTTGGGTAGGAATCCTTTTAGGGTATTATTCTATTTAAAAACTGTAATGGTTTCTTTTGTTTTTGTATGGGTGCGTGGGACGTTACCTCGATTGCGGTATGATAAGTTAATATATTTAGCTTGAAAGAGTTATTTACCGTTGTCTATTAATTATTTAATTTTTTTTGTTAGGTTTAAAATGTTTTGTTTTTGTTTAATTTATAATTAAATTAGTATATTAATAAAGTGCGATTATTAAGAAATTAATCATCTTAATTAATGTTTTCAAAACATTTGTTTTTTTTTAAACTAAATAATCATTTGAGTATATTATCCCATCAGATTAATAAGAGTGGATTGAGAATATAAAATGAAAAGTATGAGATAGTAAGAATTTGGCCTGTAAGAATGTATGGATCTTCGACTGGACGAGCTCCGATTCAGGTTAGTAATATAATAATTACTACAAAAGTTCAAAACAGAATTTGGTTAATAGGGTAAAACGCTAGCCTTTGAAATTTAGATGTGTGTGTAAAAGGTAGGATTATTAAAATAGCAACGGATGCAGCTAAGGCTACAACTCCTCCTAGCTTGTTTGGGATGGATCGTAGAATAGCGTAGGCAAATAGGAAGTACCATTCTGGCTGAATATGAGGGGGGGTAACAAGTGGGTTAGCTGGAATAAAGTTATCTGGGTCTCCCAAAAAATAAGGGGCAAGAAGGGTTAAAAATAGGAGAATTGTTAATATAACAATAAATCCTACAATGTCTTTAAATGTAAAGTAAGGGTGAAATGGCACTTTGTCAATTTGTCTAGAAATACCTAATGGGTTGTTTGCCCCAGCTTGGTGAAGAAACAGAATGTGAATTATAGAAAATGCAGCTGCAATTAAAGGTAAAATGAAGTGAAATGAGAAAAATCGAGTTAAAGTGGCGTTATCGACTGAAAAGCCTCCTCAGATCCATTGGACTAAGTCAGTGCCAATGAATGGAATAGCTGAAAATAAATTTGTAATAACTGTAGCACCTCAGAATGATATTTGGCCCCAGGGTAAGACATAACCTAAGAATGCCGTTGCTATAATTATAAATAAAATTACTACACCAACTATTCAGGCATGAAAGTTTATATAGGAACTAAAGTAAATTCCTCGGCCGATGTGGATATATAGACAAATAAAAAAAAAAGAAGCCCCATTAGCATGAAGAGTACGCAGCAGTCAACCATAGTTTACGTCTCGGCAAATATGGACGACCCTTGAGAAAGCTAGATTAATATGGGCAGTATAATGTATAGCTAGAAATAATCCGGTTGCAATTTGGACGATTAAACATAAGCCTAATAAAGATCCGAAGTTTCAAAATGTGGAAATATTTCTTGGTAGAGGTATATCTACTAAAGCGTTGTTGGCAATTTTGAAAAGAGGGTGAGATTTACGTAAGGGTATTGTCATTACTGTAGAAGTCGTAAGGGCCCTTTAAATAAGTTAACGATTTTTACTACAACAATTAATATAAGTAATAAATAAGAAATAATGAATATGGTAAAAATTATTGAAGGTGTGTTATAGATTCATCTAATAATAAAAGGGGTTGAAGTTATTGACTTTAAAGATAGAAAGGGAAGCGACGAAGAATAAGAAATTAAAAAGGGGTCAATAAACAAGCATAAAAAAGAAGATAAGATTATAGTTGAAAAGAATAGTAATAGAGAAGATTTAAAAATAAATGTTTCATTAGAGGCAAGGGAAGCAACATAAATAAACAGTACTAATATACCTCCTAAAAATACTAAGAATAAAATATAAGAAAATCAAAAAGAATAAGTCGAAATTCCTACTGTAATAGAAATTAATACTGTTTGAACTAGAAGTATTAAGCCTATTGCTAGGGGATGATTAAGTTGAGTGAATAAAATTGAAAGGGTCACTAGACAAGGGATAGTTAATATTAAAATATCAGAGAATAGTTTAAAAAAATATTAGTTTTGGGAATTGAAGATAAAGTTGTTTCTTTTTCTCTGAAGTTTTAAGAAAATATATTTCATTATTGGTTTACAAGACCAAAGTTTTAAGTTAAACTATTAAAACTTAAAAATGTTAATTACTAATGACAAATTTTAGATTATTAAGAGTTAGTAGATCTTTGTTGATAATTTTTTGTGGGTTGTGAAGATTTATTTCTTATCATAAGCACTTATTGAATTCTTTACTAAGATTGGAATTTATAATATTGGGGATTTTTTGGTTATTAAGATTGCAGATGTCAAATGTAGGGAGGGAGGTTTATTTTGGCTTGTTTTTTCTGACTTTAACTGTGTGTGAGGGAGCTCTTGGTTTGGCTTTGTTAGTGTTAATTGTACGAAGTCATGGTAATGATTATTTTAAGAGGTTTAATATTTTAGAGTGTTAAAGTTGTTATTGCCTATAGTTTTATTGATAAAATTTAGTAGAGACTGGAAGGCGGTTCAGTTTGGCTTAGGTTTAATAAGTTTTTTGGTTGGTATAAATTGTTTTCATAATATAAGTGTGTATAGCTTAGGTTTCGGCTTAGGAATAGATTATGTGAGTTATGTAATGGTTTATTTGAGAATTTGAATTATATTTCTAATTATTATTGCTAGGGAACGGGTTAAAAACACTAAAAATTTTCCTTCGATATTTATTATTGTAAATTTATTGTTGTTATTAAGTCTTGTTATTACATTCTCTTCCTTAAATTATTTACTATTTTATATTAGTTTTGAGATGTCATTAATTCCTACATTAATTCTTATTTTAGGTTGAGGTTATCAACCTGAACGTATTCAGGCTGGGATTTATATACTTTTTTACACTTTAGCATTGTCATTACCTTTGCTTGGATCATTATTATTTTTGTATCATATTGAGGGTAGGTTAACTATCATATTAAGAAAACCTGTTTTTAATGTTAGGTATGTAAGTATTATTTGGTACTTTTGTAGAATTATAGCTTTTTTAGTGAAATTACCTATATATATATTTCATTTATGACTTCCTAAAGCTCATGTGGAAGCACCCGTAGCTGGATCTATAATTTTAGCTGGAGTTTTATTAAAACTTGGTGGTTATGGGTTGATTCGTATTTTAATTTTATTTCAAAAAATTGGTTTGGCATTTTCTTGATTGTGGGTAAGGATTAGATTAATAGGTGGTGTAATTGTTAGATTATTGTGTTTGCGGCAAGTTGATATAAAGTCTTTAATTGCTTATTCGTCAGTTGTTCATATAAGGTTAGTATTATGTGGTTTAATAATTTTTAGTTGGTGGGGTTTAATAGGGGCTGTAGTAGTAATAGTAGGCCATGGGTTGTGTTCTTCTGGTCTTTTTTGTTTGGCTAATATGGTTTATGAACGTATTGGAAGACGGAGACTTTTGATTAGAAAAGGTTTACTGAGATTTATACCAAGAATAGGGTTGTGGTGATTTTTATTAAGTATTGGTAATATAGCTGCTCCTCCTTCTTTAAATTTATTTGGAGAAATTAGGCTGATTATTAGATTAATAAGGTGAAGGAAACTCAGGATGATTGGATTAATGTTTCTCTCTTTTTTTAGGGCGGCTTATACTTTATACATATATAGTTTGAGGCAGCATGGAATTTTTTTTAATGCTTTATATTCTTGTAGATCTGGTAAAGTTCGTGAATATTTAGTATTGTTTCTACATTGATTCCCCTTAAATTGTTTAATTTTAAATTTAAATTTAATTAGAGGAATTTAAATATCTATTATATTAATTTTTGGAAATTAAGGGGTAAGGAATAAAAATAGATAATGGTTTGGAAAATTTATATACATGTTACTAGAATATTATTTTTAGGGTTAAGTTCAGTTATTTGTTGGACTATTTTTTTAATAAGTATATTTACGGGAGTAGTAAATATGATTGAGTGGGAGTTAATAAGGTTAAATTCTTTAACAGTTGTTTTTGTGTTAATTTTTGATTGAATTTCTATACTGTTTTTATCGTTTGTGTTATTAATTTCTAGAAGAGTAATATACTATAGTGGAAGATATATAAAGGAAGATAAAAATTTTAATCGATTTATATATCTTGTTTTAGCATTTGTTTTTTCTATAGCAATGATGGTTTTAAGGCCTAATTTAATTAGGATTTTGTTAGGGTGAGATGGGTTAGGTTTGGTATCTTATGCTCTTGTAATTTTTTATCAGAATGAGAAATCCGCTAATGCGGGGATGTTGACAGTGCTATCTAACCGGGTTGGGGATGTAGCTATTTTATTAAGAATTGGTTTGATAATAAATTTAGGAAGTTGAAATTTTGTTTTATACAGATACTATATTTCAGATGGGAATTGAATTTTATTAAAATTTTTGGTTATATTAGCTGCTATGACTAAAAGAGCTCAAATTCCCTTTTCTGCGTGATTACCAGCGGCTATAGCTGCTCCTACACCTGTTTCTGCTTTAGTTCACTCGTCTACTCTTGTAACTGCAGGAGTTTATTTAATAATTCGGTTTAGTTCTGCTTTAGAAAATTCTAAAATTCAGAGATTGTTATTAATTATTTCTTGTTTGACAATATTTATAGCTGGGTTAGGTGCTAATTTTGAATATGATTTAAAGAAGATTATTGCTTTATCTACTTTAAGTCAATTAGGGGTAATACTTAGAATTTTGGCTTTAGGTTATGTTGATCTTTCTTTTTTTCATTTACTAAGGCATGCATTATTTAAAGCTTTATTATTCATGTGTGCTGGGGTTGTAATTCACAGGGTTGGGGGTTATCAAGATATTCGTTATATAGGATGTTTAATTAAGTTTATACCTTTAAGAGTGGCTTACATAACAGTAGCAAATTTGGCACTTTGTGGGTTTCCTTTTTTAGCTGGATTTTATTCTAAGGATATGGTTTTAGAAGTGGCATTTATAAGGTGAATTAATTATATTGCTTTAATTTTATACATTTTAGCTACAGGATTAACAGTAAGATACACCATACGTTTGATTTATTATAGGTTAAGAGGAGAATACAATTTAAGATGTATGGGAAATGTAAGGGATGAAGATAATATTATAACTAGTTCTATAACTTTATTAGGATTTAGAGCCATTATTATAGGTGCTATTTTATCATGATTGTTATTTCCTGAGCCTTATATGATTTGTATGAGGATATTTATAAAAAATTTAGTTTTAATAATTAGGTTAGTAGGGGTTTTATTAGGGTACATGTTTAATTTAATAAATGTTACATATAATTTAAAGTCTTTAATAAATTATAGGTTTGTAGTAATATTTGGTTCAATATGATTTATACCATTTTTAAGGACAAAAAAGATTAGTGAAATTAATTTAGTAAACGGGGTTATTAGGGAGAAATTAATAGATAAAGGTTGGTATGAGTATTTAGGAGGCCAAGGTTTATATTATCTTTTTACGAAACTGTTTATAATTTTAAATACATTACAAATAAATAGAATTAAAGTATTTATAAAAATATTTGTTGTTGGAGTAGTAATTATACTATTTACTTTTATGTAATTTATATAATTTATGAAGAATATTGCATTGAAGCTGCAAAAGAGACGGATTTCGTCTGTAAATGAAACCTAAATAGTTTAAGTTAAAATGTTAGCTTGTGGCGCTTAGGATGTAAAGATAAATTACTTTAGGTAAAAATATAAGTTTTTAGAAATTTAAATTTCAGTTTTGCAACGAAAATGCAACGTGTTTATTATTACACTATAAAAACTAGGAATATAAACGGAATTTAACCGCTTGGAAGAAAAGTTAGAAGCTTTTAACCTTGACATAATATTCCTTTCTTGATAGGAATAAGTATTCAATTTCATCATTAACAGTGATGCGCCTCTGTTTTGGCTTCTATCAAAAAATTAGAAGGCTGTAAGGCCTAAGGTTTAGGTCGAAACTAAATGCAATGATTCGCTTTCTAATTAATTAGTAAAACCAGTTTAGAAAACTCTTTATGAATGCAACTCATACGTCATATGTATTGACTATGGTCTTATTAAGATCAGTCTAATGCCCCTTGAGATCACTCGTAATAAAGTCCAAATAGAAGAATAATAAGAAAAACAATTCTAGTTAATAGCCAAGAAAAAATATTTGTTAGATTTAAGGTTGAAGCAATTGGTAAAAGAAGGGTGATTTCAACATCAAAAATTAGGAAAATAACAGCAATTAAAAAAAATCGTAGCGAAAAAGGTAAACGTGCTGATCCTTTAGGATCAAATCCACATTCATAAGGTGAGTTTTTTTCTCGATCTATAATTGTTTTTTTGGCTAGAAGGGTTGATAAGATTATAACTGCAAAGGTAATAATTAAAGTAATAATTGAAATAAGTAGTATTGTAAAAATTATTTTTTCTAGAATCTAGACCTTCTGATTGGAAGTCAGATATACTTATTATACTAAAAAAATTATCCACCCCATCAGTAGATGAAAATATATAAAAATAATCAAACAACATCAACGAAATGTCAATATCAAGCGGCGGCTTCAAATCCTAAATGATGATTAGATGAGAAATGACATTTATATAAGCGGAAAAAACAAACTGATAAAAATGTTGTTCCAATAATAACATGAAGGCCGTGAAACCCAGTTGCTACAAAAAATGTCGATCCAAATACTGAATCTGCAATAGTAAATGGAGCTTCAATATATTCGAATGCTTGAAGTATAGTAAAATAAATCCCTAAGATAATAGTTAGTCCTAAACTTTGAATTGCTTGAGTATGGTTAGCTTCTATAATTGCATGATGGGCCCATGTTACTGTAGCTCCTGATGAGAGTAGAATAGTGGTGTTTAACAAGGGAATTTGAAATGGATTAAAAGGTTGGATACCTAAGGGAGGTCAATATATACCGATTTCCACTGTTGGAGAGAGTCTTCTGTGAAAAAATGCTCAAAAGAAAGAAAAAAAGAATAATACTTCTGAGAGAATGAATAAAATTATTCCTCACCGTAAGCCTTTTATAACTATTGAAGTATGAAGTCCTTGGTATGTACCTTCACGAGTAACATCTCGTCATCATTGAATTATAGTTAAAATAGTTGCAATAAATCTTAAGATAAGAAGATTTATGTTATATTGATGAAATCATTTTACTAAACCGGTGGTTAATATTATAGCTCTAATTGAACCGGTTAGAGGTCAAGGTCTTATGTCTACTAAGTGGTAGGGATGAAATCCGTGAGATGATGTCATTAGTTAATTTCTCTTGTGTAAAGAGTTCTGAGTACTGCAAATACATATGATTGAATAATTGCGACAGCAGATTCTAAAATTAAAAGTAGAATTTGAGCAAAAACAAGGATAAATAGAATAGATAAGGAAAGAGAAGGTCCGGTTCCTCCTAGGAGAGTTAAAAGTAAGTGACCGGCAATTATATTGGCAGCTAAACGAATAGCTAAAGTTCCTGGTCGAATTACATTCCTAATTGTTTCAATTAATACTATAAAAGGTATAAGAGCAAAAGGTGTTCCTTGAGGTACTAAGTGAGCAAATATATGTTTAGTATGTTGGATTCAACCGAACAGTATTAAGGTTAGCCAGAGAGGTAGAGAAAGAGACAAAGTTATTACTATATGACTAGAACTAGTAAAAACATAAGGAAGTAAACCTAAAAAATTGTTAAATACAATAAGGCTAAATAGAGCTACGAATAATATTGTAGATCCAATATGAGATGGTTGAAGTAAAGCTTTAAATTCTTTATGGAGAGTTTGAATTACTTTTCTTCACAATAAGGATCAGCGTGAAGGTGAGGCCCAATATAAATAAGGCAGAAATATAAGACCTAAGATTGTTGAGATTCAATTAGTTGAAAAATTAAAGATTCTTGAAGAGGGTTCAAAAATTGAAAATAAATTTGTTATAATTTTCAAGGTTTAAAATAAATTTTGTTATCATAGGATAGTGATGGCATTTTATCGAAAGGTTTAATAAAATAATTTAATATAAAAAATAAAGAAAGTGACAAAAGAAAAAAAGAAAATAAGTAAAGTCAGTACAGTGGGGCTATTTGTGGCATTAAGAAGTATCTTAAAGATAATTTATGCATGACAAGCAAATGTTATAAAGTTTAACTAATTTCTTCACCAGAAGTAGGCGTAAAATTACTATAGTAGATTTAAAAGATCTACACTTACTTTCAGTCATCGGGTGAGTCTTCAATTGATAGAGAGATTCAATTTAAAAATGAGTTAGTAGAAATTCTTTCGATTACAATAGGTATAAAACTATGATTGGCACCACAGATTTCTGAGCATTGGCCGTAAAATAGTCCTGGCCGGTTAATTAAGAAGCTGGTTTGGTTTAAGCGTCCAGGGATGGCGTCAGCTTTAATGCCTAGTGAAGGTACAGTTCAGGAGTGAATAACGTCGGCTGCTCTAATAAGAACTCGGATTTGTGTATTTATAGGAAGGATTGTTCGATTATCTACATCTAAAAGACGGAATCCGGAGTTTTCTAGTTCATTAGAGGGGATTATATAAGAATCAAATTCTATTTGTAAGAAGTCAGAATATTCATAACTTCAATATCATTGGTGACCGATTGTTTTTAAGGTTATAGATGGGTTATTTACTTCGTCTAGAAGGTAAAGAAGACGTAGAGATGGAAGCGCAATGAAAATTAAAATAAGGGCTGGAATGGATGTTCAAATAACTTCGATAGGTTGGTTTTCTAATATATAACGATTAATGAAGGAGTTAAAGAATAGGGTTGATATTATATAACCTACGAAAGTGACAATTAGTACTAAAACTAATATAATGTGATCATGAAAAAAGATTAATTGTTCTATAAGAGGGGAAGCACTATCTTGAAGTCCTAGGTATGCTCATGTTGCCATAGGTATTCTAAAAGAAGAATAGATCTTCCTAGTAGGAGCTTAAATCCTATACATCTGTCTGCCATTTTAGAAGTTAGTAATTAAGGGAATTTCTATATAAGAGTGATCTGCAGGTGGGTAAGAGTGTTTTCATTCAATAGATGAAGGTAAAAATGGCGTAAAGATAACAGGCCGGTTAGATACTAAAGCTTCTCAAATAATTAAGAGAAATCCTAGTGCAGCAACGAAAGAGATTATAGACCCTAAGGAAGAGACAATATTTCAGGTTGCATAGGCGTCAGGGTAGTCGGAGTATCGTCGTGGTATACCATTAAGTCCTAGGAAATGTTGAGGGAAGAATGTTAAATTTACACCGATAAATGTTAGCAGAAAATGTATTTTTAGTCATTTAGGGTTTAGAGATAGGCCTGTTATTAATGAAAATCAATGAGCAATACCACCAAAAATTCCAAATACAGCACCTATAGAGAGAACATAATGGAAGTGAGCTACAACGTAGTATGTATCATGAAGAATTACATCAATTGAGGAGTTAGCTAGAACCACTCCTGTAAGGCCTCCTACGGTAAATAGGAAGATAAAACCTAAAGCTCATAATAACGAAGGAGAATAGTTTATTTGGGTGCCATGTAAAGTTCTTAATCATCTGAAAATTTTAATTCCAGTTGGAATGGCAATAATTATAGTGGCTGATGTAAAGTATGCTCGAGTATCAACGTCTATGCCTACTGTAAATATATGGTGAGCTCAAACTACAAATCCGAGGATTCCAATAGCTAATATAGCGTAGATTATACCTAAAGTACCGAAAGATTCTTTTTTACCAGATTCTTGTCTTACAATATGTGAAATTATACCAAATGCTGGTAAAATTAAAATGTAAACTTCTGGATGACCGAAAAATCAGAATAAATGTTGGTATAGGACTGGATCTCCACCACCGGCAGGGTCAAAGAAGGAGGTGTTTAAGTTTCGGTCTGTTAAAAGTATAGTAATAGCTCCAGCTAAAACTGGTAGGGATAGGAGAAGAAGGATGGCGGTAATAAATACAGCTCATACGAAGAGTGGCATTTGGTCTATAGTTATACCATAGGATCGTATGTTAATAACTGTTGTTATAAAATTTACGGCCCCTAGAATTGATGATACACCTGCTAAGTGAAGAGAAAAAATTCCTAAATCTACTGAAGCGCCTGCGTGGGCGATAGCGGCAGCTAGGGGTGGGTAAACTGTCCAACCTGTACCTACACCTCTCTCAACTATTCTCCTTGTTAGTAGGAGGGATAAAGAAGGAGGGAGTAATCAAAATCTTATATTATTTATTCGTGGAAATGCTATATCAGGAGCTCCTAGTATAAGAGGAACAAGTCAATTTCCAAATCCTCCAATTATAATAGGTATAACTATGAAAAAGATTATAACAAAAGCATGAGCAGTTACTACTACGTTATAAATCTGGTCATTACCAATTAATCTTCCAGGTTGTCTAAGTTCTGCTCGAATGATTAATCTTAGTGAAGTACCTACTATACCTGCTCAAGCTCCAAAAACAAAATATAAGGTACCAATGTCTTTATGATTTGTAGAAAAGAGTCATCGTTGCAT